CCGACCACGATTTTTCTTTTTATTTTTAGGTATTTTACTGCGAAATACGGAAGAAATAATAATTTTTCTTTTGCTAGGTGTCAAAAATATAGTCAATAAGAAAAAAAAAGAAATATAAATTAAATGGATAAAGAAATAGTGGGTTCCGTCGTTTCTATGGTTACTTCTTAAACGGTGAGGTCTTCTCTATACACCGGAGCCTTTGACTTCATTTAATCAATGTTATTGGTAACTTGTATAGTTCATACCACACTCTTTGGCTCTACCCATGAATTATCCAGTAAGAGGTCTTTCACGATAAGACCCACCTATACAGTAACGGTATTTAATTATGAAAGTTAGCTGGGTAGCTGACCCTCGTAGTCCGTTCTTGACCGAGTGAGCACTTCTTTTTTATGTTTTTTTTGAATTTCAATAAGATTTCCTCCGCTTAATGGATAACCATTTGCTACCAATGGAGAATTGCTTCTCATCTGAAATTCAGGTGATTGGATTTGCACCAATGGAACCATAAACTTTATACACAATAGAGGGATCGATTTGCTTCTTTTTAGATAGTGAATGGAGTTCCTTCTTCCATTCTATCCTATTTACTGGTACTGATCATTCATACTGGAAACAGGTTTTATTGCTTTTTTTTGTGCCAGCTGATGATCTAAACGAGTCGCACATACACCCTAGTACATGTTCCTCGACGCTGAGGACATCCCCGAAGAGCGGGGGATTTCGTGACATTTCGAATTGGCTGTCTTGTATTTCTAATAAGTTGTTTAATAGTTGGCATGTTGAATCATATACATAATGGGCTGGTTTAGATTGATCCTAACCGGATGGTTATAAAATTTTTCTATTTAATAGTTAATAGAATAGTAAATGCGGACATAAAATCTCAAATCACGGATTTACACAAAATCCATTTTTTTTTCATCCAACTGCTACAAGATCAACAATTCCATAAGCTTGAGCTTCTGTTGCTGACATAAAAACGTCTCTTTCCATGTCTTCAGATACAATCCATAATGGTTTGCCCGTCCTTTGTACATAAACCCTTGTGATGGTTTCGCGTAGTTTCAGCAGTTCTTCCGCTTCCAGGACAAATTCTCCCGTTTGCGCCTCATAAAAAGAACTCGCAGGTTGATGGATCATTACCCTGATGATAGAAGGGTTCTCTATCTGGTGTGATGAAAGGAACAGAAATGAAAGATAAAGAATAATAGGAAAAAAGATAGAATTGAACAACCGTACGGGCATCATCTTTTGTGCATTGCATACGGCTCTACAATAAAATTGACCCTTACCTTTCCATTCAAGAAAGATAAAAATAGACCAGCAGCTGGGTAAATGATCAAATTGCCACCCTTCCTTTCGGAGGAGTTAAAAAATACTATGATGGCTCCGTTGCTTTCTATTTTCAAATGGATTCTTTTTTTTTTCTTTGATTCAGCAATCCCAAAGTTTCTTTTTGATCCAAATAAAAAAGGAAAAGTCTTGTTTTTTCGCACTCTTTTTTTTATAACATAAATATTGTTAAGAGCCCTTCGGTGTGAAAACAAAAAGTTTGTGACGCTAAACTGGACTCCCGATAGATAAGAGAAAATCGGGAATACCTTTTATCTCATACTACTCTCTCGATACATAATCTAATCTTTAAAAAAACCATACAAAACAAAAATTTTTCATATCGAATTCGAAGTGCCATGCTATTATTACTTAATATTCATATGGCGAAGGCATAGTTTTCTTTTTTCTCTCAAATAAAAAAACCTCATTGGCGCCAAGCGTGAGGGAATGCTAGACGTTTGGTAATTGCTCCTCCAATCAGGATAAAAGATCCCATTGACGCGGCTAATCCCATGCATATTGTATGGACCTCTGGTCGCACAAATTGCATAGTATCGTAAATAGCTACTCCAGGCAGTACCCATCCGCCAGGAGTGTTTAAAAATAAATACAGATCTTTGGTATCATCCTCGATACTGAGATATACCATAAGACCGATAAGTTGATTCGAGATCTCGCTATTAACTTCTTGGCCTAAAAAAAGTAATCTTTCTCGATAAAGTCGGTTGATTAGGGTCAAATTGTATCCCTTAGGAACCGTACATGCACCTTTTGATGCATACGGTTCAAAAAAAAATTGCGAAAAAAAGAATCAATGTAGAGATTCCAGTCCTCTTTCCTTTTTCCTACTCTTTTTCATAGCAGGTTTTTTCTAACTTCTAATGAAAGGGCTTTTTCTTCGATTTTTCAATAAAGACGAATTTTGACTTCTTTTCTTTCTTCCTTATAATAGAAAAAAGTCAATAAACTTATCGAATTAACTTCTCATTGATGTATTGTTTCATCGAGATTCAATCCAAATCACGATGGTATTTTCTTGTTCCTGAATGGGTCTCTTTCATCTTTTTAGGTTTATGCTCTACTCCGGGTAAAGATCCGCCCGATTTTGATTTGCACATATAGGACAAATCTTCCCATCACCATTTCTTTTTGTTATGAC